AAGATAATTATAAGTTCTTTGTTGAACATGGTTTACTCAAGCCAAGATTTCTTATCTCTTTGAAAAAAAGTGATGTTTCTAAAACGCTTAGAGATTTGTACATGGTTGATAAGGAAATCAAAAAAATTTAGCTATAGTGAAATCATACAAACAGTATGTAAGGATATACAGTGTGCTCGTTATGAGGATTTCATTTTCAAGCTGGCATCAGCCTAAGTAGAAGATGGAGCAAAGCAGACTTCCCCTGATAGTACTATCAGACGGGAGCTCGCGGTTGTGTGTAGACTACCGAGCTCTTAACAAGGTGACCACAGGTAAAGTGAAGGGAGAGTTGGCCGGGTTGAAAGCAAGTCAGTTTGTGAGGAACCGGCATCTACTTGATATACGTAGCCATTTCCCGATCTGTCTTGTTAAAAGCATGCATTGGGACTTGCTGCTTTGTTGGAGATGACTTCTATTGCAGAGAGGGAGCTAAACGAAAGATAGCAAGCATGAACTTTCGCTAGCGACCGAGAAAACCCGATAAAGCTCTGAGAAAGCCTGACTCAAGCCCTTCCTCAGCTTGAAAAAAGCCAGCTGAAGCTTATGCTTCCTTCCCTATCTATTGCCCATGTTAAGCGTTAAAAGCCCTTCTATGGCCTTTGTCGAGTATTATATTATCGAGTTGTAGGAGAGCTTCCTTGCCTAGCCTATGCTTCAAGACCAGTTTCAAGCTTATCACAAGGAACGATTTCTTCTATTGGATTGAGCGAGGGGATCCCTTTCTGTTAATACGGAAAGCAGCCTGGTTGCCTATACTTGGTTGCAGGAAGCTAGTCGAATGCGTGCTCTTGTATCCCTTTCGGTGGTTTTTTTTTCCTTTCCTCTGAGGTTCGCTAGGGCGTGGCATTTAGTTACAGTTAGTAAACGAAGGGAAGGGGGAAGACATTCAATTCACAGAAGAGAATCGGGTCTCATTCGGCGATGCCTCGTTGCAACAACTTCAAAGGGAAAGATTTGCTTTGCGTGCACCTTCGCGTGTGGTGGCAGGATCTCGCTTTTTTGTTTGAAGATTGGATCTGAACTTTTCTTCATTCAAGAATGATGTCAGTCAGACTAAAAGGGGCTCTTCATCCAAGAATGAGCTAGGCTGGCCGGCGTCTTTATTTTATGAAGATTGGCTTCCCTTTAAGGGAGTTTATACTCACTTACTCCTTAGAGTAAGGAGAATTCCATCTTTTTTTCGGGTTCAAAAGCTTTGGACGGCTGTGTCACTGCGGTCTGATTCACTCACCATGCTAAGCGAGTCGCCCTGAAGGCCTAGCCTAGTTTATGCTTTTTGGCTCCTTTCTGAGGTCTGAGGAAGATTTAGGCTATTTCTGTTATGCTTCCGAAGCCTAGACCCACCTTTCACCTTGGCTTGGCTACAGGTTCAAATCCATCCTTTTTTTTCTGCTTTCTTATCTTCCTTTCTTCGAACCTTTTGGTATGTATTGTCCCCTAACTATAGATCAGATCCACCGGACGAGAAACTCAATTCCGCACTGCTGCTGAGTCGTCGGACTTATCCAAAAAGGGATTTTTAGAATTTCTTTAGATTGCGTTGAGGGAAATCTACCAAAGCTAGGCAGATAGATAGACTCCTTTCCCGCTGCTAAGAGAGAGCAAGAAACAAAATCAAATGATTGTTTTTTAACCAGCGCTCTCTTTTGAGTATGCAGGTACTAAGAATCCTCTCACTACCAACCAGCAGACATCATCTGGCTGGGTCTTGCCGGTATCAACAACGAAAAAAAACAAAATAGAAACAGCAACTAACTATGGCTCTTGGCCCAGACAACGTCCTAGGCGTAGAGGAGATCGGAGCAACAGAGAACGCCTAGACGATGTTTTTCTTCCTGGGCTGCAGTAAGTAGATCGAGAGGTCGTTCCGCCCCTTGTCCCCGAATATTGGTAATATGTTCTCATACAATGTTGCTCCAATCTGACCTAGCTGGCGAGCGATCCCAGTTCGCGGCAGAGAACAAGACAACAAGCGAGCGTACCTTTGTTCGCTTCTTCTCCACCAAGCACGGAAGTTTAAGGATAACTGTAGGTCGGTGGCTACCTAAGGAAACTCCGATTCGATCCGCCCCCCGGCTGGAAGGCATCTACCTCATCACGATCACAAGGAGAGGTTCACCATGATGGGGGGTACTTTTTTTTCCCTTCCAGAAAGAAAGAAATGCATAAGGGACCATCCTTTTGTTGCGGCATGCTCTTAAAATTTACGGATTAGAAGGGGGCCTCAGGCCTTACTTAGTCCCGCTAATGTAGGGCTAAGTAGCCGCCTTTTGAATTGAATCTTAATAAGTAGTCTATCAGTGGTGCGAAGCGTTACACGCCTTTTCAGTAAGGGAGCGAAAGGTTAGACCTTAGAAAGTCAGCGAACAGCGGTTCTTCTATGTAGGTATGGTGTTATCCCTGGACTCTTTTAACGTCGAGTGACTTCGTAACCTTTGCGTAGCGTAGTAGAATGAAGGCTACGCACCGACGCTCTCTTATCTATTAGTCTAAGCGTCTTCGCTAACTCGCTCGCCTACTATACTATACCCTACTTAGCCCTACATTAGCTTGACAAGCTGCCCTTCCTCTTGATCTGAGGTGCGAAGAGAAAGATCTCTTTTTTATGACTTCAATTTCTGGATTCCGGCCCGGAAAAGTAAGCAAGCAGGGCCCTATTGATGAATGAAAGAAAAGGTTTATGAGCCCTAGCCCTGTAAGCCCACACCTGTGTAGAGTAGATCGTTCAACACCTGCGGCACAAAGCAATTTTTTACCTATTGGTCCTAGTATCATAGGCGACCGAACGGCCGCCCCCTATAATTACTAGACCAACCTGCTATAATAATTCCATAAACACCTAGCGAAGATATGGCAAACAAATAAAGTAGCCCTATGTTCGGATCTGACAATACCATACCATAATCAAAAGGTACAACGGCCCGAGCAACCAGACTTAGCATAAATGTAGTGACTGGAGCCATTCTAAAAAGGGAGAAATTAGCACTACTTGGTGAAATAGGTTCTTTTAGAATCAATTTCGAACCATCTGCTAGAGGTTGTAACAATCCGAACGATCCCACTACATCAGGACCCTTTCGACGTTGCACAAAAGCCATTACTTTACGTTCAGCTAGCACTAAAAAGGCTACTCCTAGTAGAAGTGGTAGAATTATTCCAAGTATTTCAGCTGGAACAGCTATGTACGTTTTCGATTTTCTATTCACTCATGATCTGGCCTGGTCGACCCGATCATGATATTTGACTCATGATCTGGCCTGGTTGACCCAATCATGATATTGAAGGATGGGACCTTTTCTCGAAAAACTCCGGATCTCGAAAAAAGCGGAAGATGATGCAAGATCGAATCTCTTCAATCGAAGCTTCCGGCTTGATTCCTTTTCGCGAGTTTTCGCTAGGAATCATCATGTCGATTGCTTTCGTTGGAGAAATCGGTGGCGTGGTTACCTTACGGTTCCCTCGGCTTTCAAAAATGCGTTTTGGATTCGTGGGATGGAAAGGATTTTCCATTTGAGTTCTTCACACCTTTCTTTTAATCGAAATTCTTTGCTACTTCGTGCCTCTACTTCAATGAAAGCTAGCCCCTACTCCTTCTCCTCCTGAATCCTCGTTGGTCTTTCGTTCGTAGTGCGAATTCTATAGTGAGAAAGCTCACCCCTCCCTTTAGATGAGAAAGCCCTCTTTTACATCCTCTAGACAAATCAATATAAAATGCTACAACCCATTGTTGTTCTTTTGACGATGAAGCACTCCAGTACAACAGGCTAAAGTAACCTCTATGCTTCGTCCCCGGCGCGTAGGGCCGATCCCCGTGTGCTGGAGGGACGACCAGAAAGTGTGTTAAGCATATTCAAACAAAAGAAGCAAAAAAGGGAAATCAAATATTTGTAAAGGCAGCAAGGGGTTTCGCCTTCGAATTGAGTAGTGAGTCTTCTTTCTACTCGATCGAAACTTTAATCGAAAGTAGACTCAAGCCTTACCCCCTTATTATATATGTGTATGTGATTTAGTTCGAAATAATGGACTGATCTTTCTCCGCTTTAAAGAAGGTCTATTTCTATCTACTCTATCTATGAAGGAATTCGTTCATAGAATGCTTTTTTACTCTACTTTTTGAAAACAGGCGTACGGGATAGACCCGGAAGAGGAGATTGTACCAAAGGAGACCCGTTTTCCCGATCGTTTGGTTGGGTGTGCCCTTAGTCGCCCCGGAGAAGCCATACCCTTAAGAAGCTTACCCAACGCATCGCTTAACTCCTAAGATAAGAAAGGAAGACTTCTTCGATAGGACGAGGAAAAAGAGACTATTCTGATGTTTGAAAGTTCTCTCTTTCCTCAAAGCTTCCTCTCAAAGCAACCTTAAGCAGAAAATAGAATATATACCTACCACCTACCAGTCTAGAGCTTCGCTTTTCGTTATCCTCAACAGAAAACCCGGGCCGAAGATTAGGGCTATACCCTCCATCTAGAAAGGGAGACTGCCCCCACTATAGAGGCAAGCTTTAGCTTGACGGCCGGGCCTTACTATAACCAACCTCACAGATCCCATTCAATCTTTTACACCAATGTATTGTACTCTCTCGACCAGGTCATCATAAGAAGCTAAATCTTTAGAATCCAAAGGTAGCCTTTGGATGTTGTCGTGACCGCTTAAGCTTGGTTTATTTTGTCAGAAAAGAAAAAAAAGTAGGTTTCGAAAGTTCATCGATTAGTACACCTTCGGTGCTGGTAAGGTCGGGACCGTGGTCGTCCGTCTCCGGTTTGCCGGCCGATAAGATCTCTGAGATTGACCAGCCAGCTGGGTTGGTTTGGTTATTCTTTTCTATTGAAAAGGGGTCAGCTGTCTGCGCGAGTCACCTTCTTCTAGGCTCCGCTGGACGACACGGCATTCTCATTTAAATATAGGCCGGCCGTACTTGTGATGGTTCCCAAGGATCCAATATGACCACTTAAGTCTA